GTTTTCTAGCATTTGACTACGTACCACTAAAGGATTTAATCGCAAACTTGACAAATAACCCAGAAACTCTAAATTATCTTTAGATAATTGATTTATATTGACCTTTTCCGGTTGAAACCATACGGAAAAATAACATTGCCATAAATTAACAAAATAATATTTCCATTTATTCATCAGAAGCGGAGTATCCTTTGTTGCCAGAATGCATTTTCCGTGATATCTAACATAATGTAGGAAAGGATCCTTGAGCAACCCTGGGATCGCCGGAAAATTATTAACAAAGACTTTTAAAAAATGGTGTATTTTTCCATAGAATAAAATTCGCTCAAAAAGGACTTCATAAGATGTCGATCGTAAATGAGAAGACCGCATGCGTAGAAAAAAAAAGATGGATTCGTATTCACATACATGAGAATTATATAAGAACAAGAAAAATCTTGGATTCAAAATTAAATTTTTTTTTATATTTTTTATATTTATATCAAAATTCTTCCAATTGCAATACTCGTATAGACAGAACCGAAAAAAATGCAAAGAAGGGGCATCTTTTACCCGGTAACGTAGGGTTTGAACCAAGATTTCTAGATGGATGGGGTAAGGTATTAGTACATCTAATACATAATTAAAATGTGATAATTTGTCTTCTAAAAAGGGAAATATTGAATGAATTGATTGTAAATTATAAGATTTTTTTAATTGGTTTCCTTCAAAAGAGGATCCTAATTTTAGGGAAAATGGAATTTCTACAATCACTGTAAATAAAACGGATATCATTTGATAATAGAAAAGATTGGTATACCCCAAAAAGGGATTTTGGTTCAAATCTTTAGTAGGAATAATAAAACAATTCTGTTCATACATTCGCAAAATTAAGCGTTTCACAATTAATGAACTATATTTTTTGTCATAATCCGCATTTTCCAAGAAAATAGAGCGATTTCTATTTAATCTATTTAAACCGTGATCATAAGCAAGTACATAAATATACTCCCGAAAAAAAAGTGGATATAGAAAACTCTGTTGCCGAGCCTCATCGAACTTTAAATATCCGTGAAATTTCTCCATTTGGATTGAAATTTGATTTGAACTAAAAGTAAAGTCTTGATTTTCTTGAGTTCTGAAATGACACATAGTGCGATACAGTCAAAATAAGGTATTAGATTACGCAAGCAATAGATACCTCATAAACAGGTAGACGGCTAACCGGATTCTCTATCTTTAATAGGCTTCTGTTCGTTATATTTTACAGAATAACAAAACAAGATGATTAGAAATCCTTTATTTTTTAACCTAATCGCTCTTTTGATTTTGGAAATATATATTTTTGTATCAATATACTGCTTCTTTTACACATTCATCTCCAACCTAATCCAAGCGGACTGGGGAAAAAATAATTAGGACTCATGAAAAAATTGATAATAACACGCAAGAAAAAAATTTCTTCCCATACCCGTATTAGGCACTAATCTATTTTTAACATTTAATTAGATCGGGTAATTTTTCAAATTACGAATGGAAGCTCGTTTCTTTTTTTTTCCTGGAATCGGGAAAACCGGTTTTTTTATCCATCCATTTATTCACTCGACCCAAATTAGAATTCTTTTTTTTTTTTTTTTCGACACTGAAAATAAGGTTGTACCGATCAGGCAAGCAAAAAAATGTTATCTGAATTCTCCCTTAATACGACATGCTATTTTTTCCATTCATTCCTTATCAGGATCAGTCGTGGTCTTACAAACTCTACCGCAGATCTGGACGAATCCTTTTCTTCATACAAATGTGTAAAAGATGCTAGTCGCACTTAAAAGCCGAGTACTCTACCGTTGAGTTAGCAACCCCCCCCCCCAAAAAAAAAAAAAAGAAAATACTGCAAATATGTAGATACAACCAGAATAAAGAAAAAAAAAAAAAGAAAAATCCAGTCATGTGTGCGTCAGGGATAAATAGATCTATTTCTCTATGAGAGAATTATATTTGGTCGATACACTGTTGTCAATATGATTGTGAATTTTTCATATAGCGCAAAGAATTGAATATATTCTTTTCTATACAGTAAAATTTTCTATTTATACAAAAATTAGCATTTCTATAGATCCAAAATTATTTTCATAAATTTGTTTATGATTATAAAACATAGTAGTTGGTAGTTGTTAGCAGGGTATTTTTTAGTATTCATACCTTAGGACGAATACTAATAATAAATTCTAATAAATCAAAATAAATATGATGGAAGCGAAAGAGGAGGAAAGAAAAGAGTAGATAAAATTTGATACCAAGCTATATACGAATCTTTCACATCCTCTTTTTTATATTTAATTAATTCAATTTCGTTTTATTAAGACTTCATTCCGTAAAAAGTCCTGCCTTCTTTGAAATATCATGAACTGTTCTTGTTGGTTGAGCGCCTTTTTTAAGGAAATCGAGAATAGCAGGAAGATTTAAATAAGTTTGATTAGTTATCGGATCATAAAAACCCACTTTTCGAAGATCTCTTCCTTCTCTTCGGGATCGAACATCAATTGCAACGATTCGATAAACGGCTCATTGGGATAGATGTATATGAATAATACCCCCCCCTAGAAACGTATAAGAGGCTTTGGCCTCGTACGGCTCGAGAAAAAAAATTCAATGAGTAGAAGTTAACTCTCTGTATAAAATTCAAATATTAAATAGATTAATAAAAACATTAAATAAATTAACCAGTATTGAAACCCTAAATATTTTTTTTTATATTTTATAAAAAGCATTCGTAAAATTCGTACTCTCGTAACTCAAGTTCAATAACTCTCAAATATCTCAACAGAGAATCCTTAAGTACTCTTTTTATTGAGTCGTCTCTAACCCTTTTTTTTGTTTGTCTCCTTTTTTAGAATCAATTTTGATTCTTCATTCTGATCTAGTTGTTCAAACAATTGAAAACAGGATTTCCTTGTTTCAGGATTCTTTGTAATCCTTACTTTGAATCTTTGGGTTTAGACATGACTTCGGTGATCTTTAATCGTTTTATTAAAAAAGGGCAGCAACAAGCCCCTTATTTTGTTTATGATTTCTTTTCTTTCTATCAAAGACTCATACAAACGCTTGATTCACGCATGATAGACTTTTGATTCAAAAAATTTTACAATTTTAAGAAAATTCCCTTTTCCATTGTAAAATTACTTGAAAGGGCTTTTTTTTTTCAATATCAAAATAAAAAGACTTACGAAGTTGTTCCAACTTATTGATTCGCACTAACCCTAGATCCTTACTCCTGCGAAAGGAATAAAAACTTTCTATTCTCCTCGAGCTCCATCCTGTAATCTTTTTTATATTCAAAAAAAGTGCAAGACTCTAGTAAAATAGAACACAAAATGTCGAGCCAAGAGCACCTCTATTGCTATATAAAAAGTGGCGGATCAAAAAATCCACAGCAGACAATGTCCTTCAATTCAAGTCGCACGTTGCTTTCTACCACATCGTTTTAAACGAAGTTTTACCATAACATTCCTTTAGTTTGTGTAATTGATTCAATTATGGAATCATGAATAGTCATAGTTCAGTTAGTATATCGTAATCTATACTTTTTCTTTCTCTATGAATGGAATAGTGAATTTATGCGTAAAAGGTTCACAAATGAATCCCATATTAGATTGTATATATGTAAAATCTAAATTTGAATAGAAATCTATATTTCTATTTTATATATATCTATATTTCTATATATATATATATTAATTTAATTTTTTAATTAAAACTCTTAGAATCTACGGTTCTACCTTACTTAATAGACTTAATAGATTTTTTTGAATTCGGTTGAAATAATGAAAAATTAAGTTGATTCTTCTTTTCATTTCACTATTTTATTCTTAAAAAATATTGGATTTTCAAACAGAAAGAGAAGGATGGTGTACAAAGGCATATAGAAGATTTATTCCATAATGACTGTACTCTGGGACGGAAGGATTCGAACCTCCGAATAGCGGGACCAAAACCCGTTGCCTTACCGCTTGGCTACGCCCCATTTCGATTTTTATTCAAGACTACTAAAAGAGTAATATTGCTATTGGTTGTTCGTCAATTCAATTTCAGCCCAAATTAAATATAGATTACATTGGTGCTAGAGTTTTGACACGTGTAGATAGCAAATCAAACTTACTTTATTGATCATTACATAGAATTCAATTAAGATATTGTATGAAAATATTATTTCTTTCATTCTCATAAGAGAATGAAAGGATTTTTGATTGAGTAAGTTCAACAAAGTCTTTTTAGACTATCTTTCTTTATTTTTTTCCTTATATAAAACCTTATATAAAAAATATATTACTAACTCAATCAAAATTAAATTATCCACAAGAACACCAATTTTTGTTATGCTTAATATATTTAATTTGATCTGTATTTGTTTTAATTCTGCCCTTTTTTCAAGCACTTTTTTAGTCGCCAAATTGCCGGAGGCCTACGCCTTTTTGAATCCAATCGTAGATGTTATGCCCGTAATACCTCTTTTCTTTCTTCTCTTAGCCTTTGTTTGGCAAGCAGCTGTAAGTTTTCGATGAAATTCTTAATACTGTCTTAGACCTTAGAAAAATGCACGATTTTTATTTTTAATCTTACAACACAACAATTCAAAAGATCAAAAAAATCTTGACATAGGAACGAACTCTAAATTCAAACATTGCATTTTTTTGGTAGCCGTACTAAATATGGATCATTCTATTTCCTTAATTTTATCCTCCTTTCCCTAAATGAAAGAACCTAATTAGATTCGAGTTCACAAAAAAAAAATCTCTAAATGTTGGTATGCAAATCTGTTTGAATATGAAAGACTCGACTATTATCTTATTACAAATGACTTTCTGAAACCTTTTTTTTTTTTTATTTTTTTTTCTAGAAAAAAAATAAATCACTTGATTTATTAGTATCAAAATTAGATATTGGGTATAAAAATAGAGAATCTATTCTCTTTTTTTTTTTCAAAAAAAAATAAGATCTTGGAGATTGTGTAATGCTTACTCTCAAACTTTTTGTATACACTGTAGTTATATTCTTTGTTTCTCTCTTCATATTTGGATTCCTATCTAATGATCCAGGACGTAATCCGGGACGTGAAGAATAAAAAAGAAAGGTTTTTTATTACTTTATTTAATTAGTAGAAATGGAGAATTTTATTAGGATTTTATCTATTACACATCATCAAAAGGAGAAAGGGAAAGAGAGGGATTCGAACCCTCGGTACGATTAACTCGTACAATGGATTAGCAATCCAGCGCTTTAGTCCACTCAGCCATCTCTCCTAATTGAAAAGGGATACTTTTTAGGTTCCATTAGACAAAAAAAGGCTTGAAAAAAACCGTCTCCACTTTCTTCTTAAAAAACTTTCTTTATTTCTTTTTTTTTTTTTTTATATATTATTATATATTATGAATTATGATAATATATTTATCATATATTTATATATATTATATAATTAATATATATATATTACTATTAATATAACATATATAACATAACTTTTTTTATAGAACTTTCTCAGTAATTCTATATTACATAAAAAAATAAAGATTAGATAAAGAAAAGGCTCGAACTTGAAAGAGAAAAAAAAGAAAACCACAATAATAGAAATAGAGAATCCTTTTTTGATTTTGTCTCGTCCAAACACAAGTAAAAGATCCTTTTTATTTTAATAGCCTGGCCTGGTCAGTCCCCAGCCGGGCCCTTTTTTGTTAAAACTCATCCGATGTATTTTTAGACAAAAAAGATCTTAAATTGAAAAAAAAAAGAATCCCGCCTTTACTAATTTTAGTAAGTCTACGCTAGAATTTTCTAATTTTTTTTTCAGATTTTTTTATTACACTCCCGATTACTTTGTTCGACAAAAGGTCAATTTATATACAATAATTGCATTGTAGCGGGTATAGTTTAGTGGTAAAAGTGTGATTCGTTCCTTTAACCCCTTTAATAGTTAAAGGGTCTCTCGGTTTGATTAATATTCCGATCAAAAACTTTATTTCTTAAAAGGATTTAGTCCTTTACCTTTCAATGAAAGATTCGAGGAAGATTATAGATTCTCGTAATTTGTATCCAAAGACTCTAATCAATTGTAAATTTGGATTATGAAATTCCGAAACATAATTTTTGAATTGGATGACTATTTACAATTCAATAAGTATAACAAGAGGATCCATGGATAAAGCCAGAAAAGTTTCTTTCTAATCGTAACTAAATCTTCAGTTCTATTTATTGTTTGGTATAGCAAAAATTGAAGCAAAATAGCTATTAAACGAGAACTTTGGTTTACTAAAGACATCGACATATTAGATTGTTTTAGCTCGGTGGAAATAAAATACTTTTCCTAAGGATTCCGTTAAATAGAAATAAAGAACGAAGTAACTAGAAAGATTGTTCGGGTTATCCTTTTCTATCTTCTAGAAGGATCATCTATAAAGCAAAATTTTCTGTGAAAGCACCCAGACGGAAAAAAAGCTAACATAGATGTTATGGGTCGAATTTTGAGTTTGATTTCGTTCCCGTCTTTTTTTATTTGGGAATTTCTCCATCCATCATAAAGGAGCCGAATGAAACCAAAGTTTCATGTTCGGTTTTGAATTAGAGGCGTTAAAAATCAAAAAATGATCAATCGACGTCGACTAAAACCCTTAGCCTTCCAAGCTAACGATGCGGGTTCGATTCCCGCTACCCGCTCTAAATTTTAAATTGCCCCTTTTGATTTTTTTATTAGAGATAATTTTCTCTATTTCTCTATTAGAATTGTCTAATAGCAATTGTGTATTGAATTCACTTCAATACACAATTGCTAAAAAGATTTCGCCCATTCTTTTTTTTTTAACAATTGGAAAGTCAAAAAAAGCGAAAAGCGTCCATTGTCTAATGGATAGGACATAGGTCTTCTAAACCTTTGGTATAGGTTCAAATCCTATTGGACGCAATATCAATATATTTATATCTATATTGATATTTATTTATTATTTCCATTTCTCTATATTATTCTATATATTATATAGAATATTATAGAGAATATATTTTTTATCTATTTAGAAATTAGAAAAAAGACAAGAAAGAAATTCTGAATGCTTTAAGATTTAATATTAAACAGAAAGAAGTTATATACTTCTTTCTATTATATATAGTTAACTTACTATACTTCTATTTATAGTTATAGAATTTCTTAAAAAGTTAATTAAAGAATAAAATTGACTAAAGAATCAAAAATAAGAATTATCCATTTCTTTTCTTTTTTTTTATCATTTCTCCTGAAGTATAAAACGTTCCAGTTGCTCTTGAATACCTTCTTTCAAAAGGTTTTCTGCTTCAGCGGTTAATGTCTTGGTAGAGGATATTATTTCTTGGAACTGAGGTTTATTCGTTTTTAAATAAGTGCGTAACTGAACGAGAAATTTTCTTACTTGTCCAATTTCTAATCCATCCAAATAACCATTTGTTCCGGTATAAATGGTCATTATCTGTTCTTCCACTGTGAGAGGGGCTGATTGGGATTGT